CAAGATACGACTTATTTGAAATTAATTGAATGAACAATTCATTCATAAAAATGAATATTTCTATGAGATTCCAGGTATTCTATAGTTCCTTCCGCGCCAATTTCCAATTCTTGGTCATTGAGATTCATGAGAGATTGGGATTAATATTTAGGGATAGATATTACCTCTCTTTTTCTCCTCTTTCAAATAAATTGAAATGATTGAAGTTTTTCTATTTGGAATCGTCTTAGGTCTAATTCCTATTACTTTGGCTGGATTATTCGTAACTGCATATTTACAATACAGACGCGGTGATCAGTTGGACCTTTGATTGAGTAACATCTTTTTTTTTTGATTGACCTCCTCCTTAATCTGCAGGGGGTCAAATTCAGGTTGCAGTTCAAGTTAGTGAAGTTGTTTTATTGTGATTCGACATTACAAGAACAGAATCACGCTCTGTAGGATTTGAACCTACGACATCGGGTTTTGGAGACCCACGTTCTACCGAACTGAACTAAGAGCGCTTTCTTATGACAGCAGATACGACTGTCAAGAAAAGGATTCTTTTTGTACCCCCAATACATTTTGCATGCATTGCATATAGTATCATAAAATAAAAGATTATGTCCAATTTTCATCGATCTCAATTGACCCCTCGTTACTGGCCATAGGAAAAATAATAGGTAGGGATGACAGGATTTGAACCCGTGACATTTTGTACCCAAAACAAACGCGCTACCAAGCTGCGCTACATCCCTTTTAATTGTTGTACAGTGTCATTGTAGAGAATCCCTGTCTTGTTTTCCACATCGTTATTTCCTCTATCTATATACAATTTCTCTTGCCATTTCTTCTTTTTGGTCTCATATCTCATATAATAAAAGAATTATATACATATGAAACCTAACGTATAAAAGAATTAATATTTATCGGTAATGCTCAGGAAGAGGGGGTCATCTTTTTCTGTTTTAGGTACAAGTGGATCTCATCTACCGGATCATTGTACATATCCATTTTAGTTCGAGATTCCGCGTACAAATACAAGTGATCTTTAACTACATATGCATCTGATCATATATGTATTCCAATAAAGAAGGAGGATTTTCAATGCGAGATATAAAAACATATCTCTCCGTGGCACCTGTGCTAACTACTCTATGGTTTGGGTCTTTAGCAGGTCTATTGATAGAGATCAATCGTTTATTCCCAGATGCGTTGGTATTCCCCTTTTTTTCATTCTAGTTATTGATATGGGAATGGATGAATGAAGAAGATTAGAGATACAATAAATTCTCTGTGACCAACCCCCCCCCCCCCTTTTTTTTTTTCAGTTCTTTAGGATAGGAAGGAAAGAGAAAGAATAAAAGTGGATTGAACCTCAGTCAAACTCGGGTTCAGGATAGAATTAATAGAGGTAGAACAGAAATAGAAATGGGGTTCTAGGGCAGGCTGTTCGAGATCATATAAGATAGTAAATGAAATGCTGGGATTAGGAATAATGAATAGTTAGAAATAATTGTATTACTTATGATTTTATTACTTTATTGATTGCATGATTGCAACGAAATCTTTCATAATTGTATTTCGAGTTAGCAACCTATTTTCTATTTATTTTTCGTTCCTTTCTTCTTCTTCGGTTCGGATCGAAAATAGAAGAATTGAGTGAATCCAAAGGAGGTTCATGGCCAAGGGTAAAGATGTCAGAGGAATAGTTATTTTGCAATGTACCAGTTGTGTCCGAAATGATTTTAATAAAGAATCGCGAGGCACTTCCAGATATATTACTCAAAAGAATCGACACAATACACCTAGTCGATTGGAATTGAGAAAATTCTGTCCTTATTGTTACAAGCATACGATTCATGGGGAGATAAAGAAATAGATCGAACGGAACACGTGTACCATCCTTCCAAGGAACAGGAAGAAATTATATATATATAAACAAATCAAGTCCTATTTCGGTCGGATCCGAAATGAATGAAGAAATGGGATTTTAGAGATAAGGAATAAACCATGGATAAATCCAAGCGACTCTTTCGTAAATCCAAGCGATCTTTTCGTAGGCGTTTGCCCCCAATTGGATCGGGGGATCGAATTGATTATAGAAACATGAGTTTAATTAGTCAATTTATTAGTGAACAGGGAAAAATATTATCTAGACGAGTGAATAGATTGACCTTGAAACAACAACGATTAATTACTATTGCTATAAAACAAGCTCGTATTTTATCTTCGTTACCTTTTCTTAATAATGAGAAACAATTTGAGAAAACCGAGTCGATCCCTAGAACTACTGGTCCTAGAACCAGAAATAAATAGGCCTACTCCTCAATTGAATCAAAACAACTCTAATTGGAATTAAAAATCAGATTGATTGATCTTTTGTTCGAAAAAGCCGAGAGATTTTATTGTTGCGTCGTAATAGAATAAAAAAAATAATGGGAGAAGAAGAAATCTGTTTTTTTTTTGAAACGTGTTCGTTCATTCCTACTACTTATCTTATCATATTAATTTCTACTCTACCTTCCCGGAGGTCATTCTCCGGGGAACTCCGTTTAAATCATTCCGGTGAATTCCTTCCAATCTCCTTATTTGATGATCTCATTGGAAATCATGTAAAGACAATTCCTATTTGATATAGCTATTTGTGCAGGTATTTTACGATTAAGAAGCAACTGCCTCTTGTACAGATCATGTATTAATCGACTATAACTATAGGATACCCTATTCTCACGAGTTACTGCATTTATCCGAGTGATCCACAAACGACGAAAATCTCTCTTTCGCCTGCCTCTATCCCGATGAGAGGACACCAAAGCTCTCATTTTCTGTTGAGTAGTAGTTCGAGTAAGTCTTGAATGGGCCCCTCGAAAGGTTGATGCAAATAAACGAATTTTTGTTCGACGTCTCCGAGCTATATATCCTCGTCTAACTCTGGTCATTGAATCAAATTAAACTTTGATGAATAACTAATCGATTTCTTTTCTTTCAGTCATTCTTTTCCCCTCTCCTGGTTTATTAATAACAAAACGGATTCTTCCGATGTATAAAATAAAAATTCCAATGGCTTTTGCTACTATGACCTTCCCAACCACGATTTTTATTTCTTCCAGGCATTTATTTCACCTCAAAATAAGAAATTTTACCGATATTTGGTATAAAATAGGTATAAAATAAATAGGTAGTAAATGTAAATGGATAAATAAATAAATAGTGGCTTCCATCGTTTCTATGGTTACTTCTTAAACGGTGAGGCCCTCTCTATACACCGGAGCCCCTTCCCTCATTTAATCAATGTTATTGGTAACTTGTACAGTTCACACTCTTTGGCTCTACCCATGAATTGTCCAGTAATAGGTCTTTTCACAATGAGATCTATTCATACAGTGACGGCATTTAAGTATGAAGGTTGGCTAGGTAGCTGACCCTGTTAGTCCGTTCTTGCAAGAGTAGGAGCATAATCTTTCTGCTTCTTAAATACCATTTCCCCCGCTTAATGGATAACCATTTGCTACCAATGGAGAATTGCTTTTCATCTCAAATCGAGGTGATTGGATTTGCACCAATGGAAACCATAAATTCCATACACAATAGAGGTATATGATAGATCTTTATTTTTAGATAGTGAATGGAGTTCTTCCATTCTATCCCATTCATTGGTACTGGTCATTGAGACTGGAAAAATCGTCTCATTTGTTCTAGCTCATGATCTGAACGAGTCGCACATACACCCTAGTACATGTTCCTCGACGCTGAGGACATCCTCGAAGAGCTGGGGATTTCGTGACATTTCTGATTGGCTGTCTTGTGTTTCTAATAAGTTGTTTAATGGTTGGCATGCTGAATCGTATACAGAATGGGCTGGTTTAGATCGATCCTAACCGGATGATTATGAATTACTTCCATTTACTATTTTATTTTACCCGGGTAAGAAGATAAAAGATCAAATCACGGTTCATTCGAATTATGATTCGAAATGGAATCACGGATTTATGCGAAATCCCCGGTATTTTCGACCGCTACAAGATCAACAATGCCATGAGCTTGGGCTTCTGCTGCTGACATAAAAACATCTCTTTCCATGTCTTCGGATACAACCCATAAAGGATTGCCCGTTCTTTGTACATAAACCCTTGTGAGGATTTCGCGGAGTTTCAGTAGTTCTTCCGCTTCCAGGATAAATTCTCCTGTGGGTGCCTCATAAAAAGAACTAGCAGGTTGGTGGATCATAACCCTGATGATATAACATAATAAACGATTCCTATATCTCGCATGATCGGGCGAAAGGAAGGGATAAAGAATAACAAACAAGAAGAAAAAGATAGAATTGAACAACCGTACAGGCATCTTTTGTGCATTGCATACGGCTCTGCAATGGAATTTCTTTTTCCCTTCCATCAAAGAAAGAGACAAATAGAATCCATCAGACCCAGATCGTTGAATGATCCATTTACCATCCTTCCTTTCGTAGGAGTCAAAAAATACTATGATGGTTCCGTTGCTTTATATATTTATCTCGTCTGAGATTCAGCAATCCCAAAGTTTCTTTTTGATCCGATCAAATAAGGAAAAAAGAATCTTTTTTTTTTTTTCATACTCTTTCATAACATAAATATCGGAAAGAGACTTCTGGTGTGGAAGCAAAAAGGTTTGTGACGCTGAAATGGAACCCCGATACATAAGATCAAATCGGAAATAACCTTTGTTTCATACTACTATCTCGATACATAATCTCATGTTATGAAAAAACGAGAATGGTTTGCTCATATCGAACTCGAAATGCCATGCTATTATTACTTATTATTTATATTCCATATGGCGAAGGCATAGTCTTCTTTTTCTCTCAAATAAAAAACTCATTGGCGCCAAGCGTGAGGGAATGCTAGACGTTTGGTAATTTCTCCTCCGACCAGGATGAAAGATCCCATTGAAGCGGCTAATCCCATGCATATTGTATGCACATCTGGTGGCACAAATTGCATAGTATCATAAATAGATATTCCTGGTATTACCCATCCGCCGGGAGAGTTTATAAACAAATAAAGATCCCTGGTATCATCCTCTATGCTGAGATATACCATGAGACCAACAAGTTGATTCGAGATCTCGCTATCAACCTCTTGGCCTAAAAAAAGTAATCTTTCTCGATAAAGTCGGTTGATTAGGACAAAATTGTATCCTTTAGGAACCGTACACGCACCTTTGGATGCATACGGTTCAAAAAATAAAAATTGCGAAACAAAAAAAGAATCAATGTGTCGATTCCAGCCCTTTTCTCTTTTCGTAGCAGGGTTTTTCCTAACGAAGGGGCTTTTTCTTCCATTTTTCAAGAAACATGAGTTTTGACTTGACTTGCTTCCCTAGAATTCACTGAACTTATCGAACTAACCTCTCATTGATGTATTGTTTCATCGAGATCCAAATCACGATGTAATTTTCTTGTTCCTGAATGGGCCTCTTCAATTCTTTTAGGTTTATGCTCTACTCCGGGTAAAGATCTGCCCGAATTCTATTTGCACATATAGGACAAATAATCTCAGTACCACTTCTTTTTGCTACGACTTCTTTTTTTTTTTTTCAATTCGTTTCATGTCTTCCGCCCAATATATGATGTATTCATCATATTACTCCATTGATTGGCAGTATGAGATCACTCATATGGTATAAAGGAATCATTTATGATACGAGTGGTAATCATACATAGATTACCAATTTGGTATTTTCTGAACGGAGCCTGTATACTTCATTTTATTGGTCCAAGCCAACCATAAATTCTTCTAATTGATAATATGGATCCCCCAATAAATTGATCTAATTGCACTTCACGCTCCGAATTATTGATGGTTCAATCAATCTTTCTTGGGCGAAAGAGAGGATATCTCCATCGGGGGAGAGAACGGGGAAATCCCATATGACCCAATATGTCTGACAAGTCGCACTATACGTCAACCCAAACTGCATCTTCCTCTCCAGGACTCCGAAAAGGTACTTTTGGAACACCAATGGGCATTAAATTAAAGAAAAAGAGGTTAAGTACTATACTTCACTTTGATGTGGAAACGTAACAACGGGTTTATTGTCTTCATAATATTGCCGTTTATCGTATTTTATCAATAGATTCGAAGGTTCATGGAGGAAGACAGAATGAATAAAGAAAAATTCTTACGAATGGATCGTTTGAATGATGAACAAGTATCTATGCATTCGCTCACAAAAAATGGGACCAGCCCCCATTGCGTATTGGTACTTATTGGGTATAGAATAGATCTGCTTCTCTTTGTTCCTACGAATAGAATTGTTCAATTATTACCAACGGAACGGAATAAATATTAACCCTTGCTTCGGGATAATCCACTGAAAAGGTGAGGTCCATAGCATAGTCTTTTCCAATGCGATAAAGTTACATAGTGTCTATTTTTTCTTTGATAAAGGGGTATTTCCATGGGTTTACCTTGGTATCGTGTTCATACCGTCGTATTGAATGATCCCGGTCGGTTGCTTTCTGTCCATATAATGCATACAGCTCTAGTTTCTGGTTGGGCCGGTTCGATGGCTTTATACGAATTAGCAGTTTTTGATCCCTCTGACCCCGTTCTTGATCCAATGTGGAGACAAGGTATGTTCGTTATCCCTTTCATGACTCGTTTAGGAATAAACAATTCATGGGGTGGTTGGAGTATCACAGGAGGAACTATAACGAATCCGGGTATTTGGAGTTACGAAGGTGTGGCCGGGGCACATATTGTGTTTTCTGGCTTGTGCTTCTTAGCAGCTATCTGGCATTGGGTGTATTGGGACCTAGAAATATTCTGTGATGAACGTACGGGAAAACCCTCTTTGGATTTGCCCAAGATCTTTGGAATTCATTTATTTCTCTCAGGGGTGGCTTGCTTTGGGTTTGGCGCATTTCATGTAACAGGCTTGTATGGTCCTGGAATATGGGTGTCCGATCCTTATGGCCTAACCGGAAAAGTACAATCTGTAAATCCAGCGTGGGGCGCGGAAGGTTTTGATCCTTTTGTTCCGGGAGGAATAGCCTCTCATCATATTGCAGCGGGGACATTGGGCATATTAGCGGGTCTATTCCATCTTAGTGTCCGCCCGCCCCAACGTCTATACAAAGGATTACGTATGGGCAATATTGAAACGGTCCTTTCCAGTAGTATCGCTGCTGTCTTTTTTGCAGCTTTCGTTGTTGCTGGAACTATGTGGTATGGTTCAGCAACTACCCCGATCGAATTATTTGGTCCCACTCGTTATCAGTGGGATCAGGGATACTTCCAGCAAGAAATATATCGAAGGGTTGGTGCCGGGCTAGCCGAAAATCTGAGTTTGTCGGAAGCTTGGTCTAAAATTCCCGAAAAATTAGCTTTTTATGATTACATCGGTAATAATCCGGCGAAAGGGGGATTATTCAGAGCAGGCTCAATGGATAACGGGGATGGAATAGCTGTTGGATGGTTAGGACACCCCATCTTTAGAGATAAAGAAGGGCATGAGCTTTTTGTACGTCGTATGCCTACTTTTTTTGAAACATTTCCAGTAGTTTTGGTAGACGGAGACGGAATTGTGAGAGCCGATGTTCCTTTTAGAAGGGCAGAATCAAAGTATAGTGTCGAACAGGTAGGTGTAACTGTTGAGTTCTATGGTGGCGAACTCAATGGAGTCAGTTATAGTGATCCCGCTACTGTGAAAAAATATGCTAGACGTGCCCAATTGGGTGAAATTTTTGAATTAGATCGTGCTACTTTGAAATCCGATGGTGTTTTTCGTAGCAGTCCAAGAGGTTGGTTCACTTTTGGACATGCTACGTTTGCTTTGCTCTTCTTTTTCGGACACATTTGGCATGGCGCTAGAACCTTGTTCAGAGATGTTTTTGCTGGTATTGACCCAGATTTGGATGCTCAAGTGGAATTTGGGGCATTCCAAAAACTTGGAGATCCAACTACAAAGAGACAAGTAGTCTGATACAACATTGCTCTGGTATCTTTCGCCTCTATTTGATTTTTTTTTTGATTTGACATAAGGAATTGGAGAAATCTTGATTTTCATCATCGCCTTTTCTTTGACTCTTGCCCTTTCTTTATCTGGGAAATGATCCCAAATGAATAGGTGTGGAAGCTATAATTGTAAACCACGATCGAATCTATGGAAGCATTGGTTTATACATTCCTGTTAGTCTCGACTTTAGGGATCATTTTTTTCGCTATCTTTTTTCGAGAACCGCCTAAGGTTCCGACTAAAAAGATGAAATGATTTTTCATTATCTCAATTGAAGTAATGAGCCCCCCAATATGGGAGGTTCATTATTTCAACTAGTCCCCGTGTTCCTCGAATGGATCTCTTAGTTGTTGAGAGGGTTGCCCAAAAGCGGTATATAAGGCGTACCCAGTAAAGCTTACAAGTGAACCAGATATGGAGATGGCGACTAGGGTTGCTGTTTCCATTATTAGATAATTTCAAGACCACGATCGATCTACGCTACGATAAGATCGTTTATTTACAACGAAATAGTATACAAAGTCAACAGATCTCAACCAATGCAATAGGATTTATGGCTACACAAACCGTTGAGGGTAGTTCTAGATCTGGGCCAAGACGAACTATTACAGGGGATTTATTGAAACCATTGAATTCGGAATATGGTAAAGTGGCTCCTGGATGGGGAACTACCCCCTTCATGGGTGTCGCAATGGCTCTATTTGCGATATTCCTATCTATTATTTTGGAGATTTATAATTCTTCCGTTTTACTGGATGGAATTTCAATGAGTTAGGTCCCATAAGAACCATGAAGTCCTAGCTTTTCAATCCAAAATGAATCACTTAGGACTCGGATTTCTAGGCCATTCTGGTAGTTCGACCGTGGAATTCCGTTGTTTCGGTATTTCCGGAATATGAGTGTGTGACTTGTTATAATTGATCCTATTGATAGTACAGAGAATAGGTCTGTCATCTCGATAGAGATGGTTCTACCTCGTCGGATATTCATTCTAGTATCCGGAGCACGGAATATATGGAATAGATCAAGAAATATTTGAACTATGATTCATACCTACTATTCAGACCTCGCAACCGGACTCCAACAAATTTTCAAACAACGAGTCATAAATCGAACGATTTTTCTTCCTTCAGAATTATGCTTATTTTGACCGAAGGACCAATGTTTCTATGGATTTTTAGTGATTCCATCCATTCATTGAATAAGTGATGATCAAATGGTTCTTACTCAGAGAACCTTTGGGCTTAGCTTGGGCGCTTTATTGAATCATCGTGGTTCTAGTATGAATCTGAGGTTTCAATCGATTCATAGGGTCTCCACAAGAGAATTCCTATCAATAGTAAACAAAACATATAGTAAATCCGTATTACGCACAAACAAAAACAACAAATCCAAAATAAAATAAATAGGGGAAGAGAAGATTCAAGAGGCCTATAACGATCAACATAAAGACGAATGAGCCAACTTGATATTTTGGCATTATCATCACAAAGAAGAGATTCCGGATTTTGGTTCCTTCGCTTCGTATCTTCAGGGACGATTGAATCAAGTGGCTAAGAAGTTTCAAACTTTCTATTCCATATCCGTTGCAACCACTATTTGGGTGTTTTTGCTTGAGCCGTACGAGATGAAATTCTCATATACGGTTCTCAGAGGGGGAGTCTCTTTGGTTTACCTATCTCAATAAAGTATATGATTGGTTCGAGGAGCGTCTCGAGATTCAGGCGATTGCAGATGATATAACTAGTAAATATGTTCCTCCTCATGTCAACATATTTTATTGTCTAGGAGGGATCACACTTACTTGTTTTTTAGTACAAGTAGCTACCGGTTTTGCTATGACTTTTTACTATCGTCCGACCGTTACAGAGGCTTTTGCCTCTGTTCAATACATAATGACTGAAGCCAACTTTGGTTGGTTAATCCGATCAGTTCATCGATGGTCAGCAAGTATGATGGTGCTAATGATGATCCTACACGTATTTCGTGTGTATCTCACAGGTGGATTTAAAAAACCTCG